ATCAGTAAATGGGAATTCACTGAAATGAAATCTTTGTGAGATCGTCAATAGTGTACCAAGGGTGTCTTTAGAGTATACCGAATCAGTATAGCTATCCTTCTTCTGACACAGCAACGCAATTTCACAATCAGTATCGAAATGGAGTGCTAGATAATTTATTTTTTTCTTTTATTGTTGCTTGTCGATGTTATATCATTCAATAGAAAATTTATCAAATTCCTGTAGTAGTATAATAGTAGTATAAGGGTTCTCTCCATTATTGGCTTCGGATTAGAAACTGAAAATCAGATATAATGTGAATCCGACGGATTGCTTTCGAATAATTCACGAGGGAGATTATCATATTCCTTTCTAATTCAATTAGATGCGAAATCTATAAATATTCTTTCTTTTTGTAGTTGTAGAAGATGTTTTTTGTTGGAACCCCCCTTTTTTTTCATTTTTAAGGAATTGATTAGTTGTCCAGTAACAAGTAAGACTAGTAGATAGTCTTCGATGAAAGAAAGAGAACAAGCAAGTAGAATAAGAATCAATATTCACGATGCAAGCATTGTTGTATTAGGCCCTTTGGGTCTTTCGTGACCTAATTAGAATTAGAAAGTCGGGGCTTTCTAATTTTAATTAGGTCACGATTAGATTCTGCAAAACTCTTTTTCTTCTTATTTGAGATATTATGTGAATGAACCTACTATTGAATCTAATGAGTTCAAATTAAAGTAAAAAAAAAGGAAAGTAATAAAGTAAGAGGCATTATACTATAAGGTCATTTTTGGTTCGAAAATACACAATATATTCGATACAATAATAAAAAAAAGATAAAAAAAATAGAAATGATTTTCCAATTTTAAATTTTAAGCGATTCAAATTCATTTATTTTTTGAATGAAGTTACCCAACACAGTTTTTTATTATTTAAAATTCTTTATTATTATTTATAATATTAATATAATATTAGTATAGTTATAGTAATTATTAATATAGATAGTAATTATTAGTATAATAATATTTGTTTTTAAGAGTTGCACAATGAATCGAATCTGTTGATTCGGAATCACGGGATGAATAGATATCACAGATGATGAATTGATTTCTTACCTATGTCACTCTATTTTTTTATTACTATTTATAATGATAATAATTGCTGAATCAAAAACTTTCAATTGAACTTATTCTTTCAATTGGTATTTTTGTTTATCTCTTTCAAAACCAAAATTGAGATTTAGGGAAGTGCTTTATAAACATATGTATAAAAAAAAAAAAATAACATATTTCATTTAGCCTCTTTATGCCTACCATAACTAGTTATTTCGGTTTTCTACTAGCGGTTTTAACTATAACTTCAGCTCTATTTATCAGTTTGAACAAGATACGACTTATTTGAAATTAATTGAATGAATAATTCATAAAAAAAAAGAAATCTTTCTGTGGTATTCCATATATTCTATAGTTTCTTACCGTGTCAATTTCAAATTCTTGGTCATTAAGATTCATGTGAAATACGAATTAATATTTAAGAATAGATATTACCTCTCCCTTTCTCCTTTCAAACAAATTGAAATGATTGAAGTTTTGCTATTTGGAATTGTCTTAGGTCTAATTCCTATTACTTTGGCTGGATTATTTGTAACTGCATATTTACAATACAGACGTGGTGATCAGTTGGACTTTTGATTAATTAATATCTCTTTTTTTTATTGACCCCCCCTACTTGTTTTAATTTTAATCCATAGGGGGTCAAATTTAGATTACTGTTCAATTATTTCATTGTAATTTTCGACCTAAGAATAACAAGAATGGAATCACGCTCTGTAGGATTTGAACCTACGACATCGGGTTTTGGAGACCCACGTTCTACCGAACTGAACTAAGAGCGCTTTCTAAATATTTTGAAACCCTAATATATTTTTGCATGCATCTACTATTATATTATATAGAATTATATAGAATATTGTAAAATGCAAGATTGATCATATTATGTATTGGATTATGGATACCCAATTTGAATCGATTTCAATTAATCCCTTGTTACTTCTCATAAGATAAGTAATAGGTAGGGATGACAGGATTTGAACCCGTGACATTTTGTACCCAAAACAAACGCGCTACCAAGCTGCGCTACATCCCTTTCCATTGGTCGACAGTGTCATTGTAGAGAATACCTGTATTGTTTTCCACATCTTTATTTTATCCATTCATATACAAAAATTATCTTGTCATTTATTTTTTTTATCTCATATCATATAACATATTTTTAAGTATAATAAAAGACTTATATACGTAACGTATAATTAAACCCGCTGTAAAAAAATGAATATAATATTTTTCGGGAATGTTGGGACATAAAAGGGTGTATTTTTTTTTCTTTTTTTTAAGAAAAGGAATAGCTACTGAATCGTTGTATATTTCCATTATAATTAGGCATTCCGCGTACAAATACAAGTGATCATTAATTACATATATGTCTGATCATATATGTATTACAAATTACAATAAATAAGGAGGATTTAAAATGCGAGATCTAAAAACATATCTCTCCGTGGCACCGGTAGTAAGTACTTTATGGTTTGGGTCTTTAGCAGGTCTATTGATAGAGATCAATCGTTTATTCCCGGATGCGTTGATATTCTCCTTTTTTTAATTATCGTTCTAGTTATTGACATGGGAGGGGGTGAAGAAGATTAGAGATATAATCAAATATCAGTGACTAATCCCTCCCCTTCCCTTCTTTGAATTTTCGAATTTATTAAATTATAATAAGTTCGAAAAGAGAAAGAATAAAAGTGGATTCAACTTCAGTAAAACTCGGAACTCGGACCGGGACTCTAAATTTAATTTAAATTAATAAGATAAGAGAATGAGAACGGAAATGGAAATTGATGGCTAGGTCAACAATATTATACAAAATACTTAAATGAAAAATGAAATACTTTACTGGGATTATAAATGTAGTTAGAAATTCTTCTATTACTTATTTAATTATATTACTATCTTGATTTCAACGAAATCTTTCAGAATTTTATTTCGAGTTAGCAACTTCTATTTTTTTTTGTTCCTTTCTTCTCTTTGGATTGGAAAATGGAATAGTTGGTTAAATAAAAAATCCAAAGGAGGTTCATGGCCAAGGGTAAAGATGTTCGAGTAACAGTTATTTTGGAATGTGCCAAATGTACTCGAAATGGTGCTAATAAGGAATCAATGAGTATTGGTATTTCCAGATATATTACTCAAAAGAATCGACATAATACGCCTAGTCGATTGGAATTGAGAAAATTCTGTCCCTTTTGTTACAAACATACAATTCATGGGGAGATAAAGAAATAGATCGAACTGATCCGATCGCCTGTATGTCACCCTTACAAGGAAGATTCAAAATGATATATATTATATATATATTCTATATAACATATATTTAAAGATAAACAACCCAAAATCCCTCATCAAAATTGGATTTTCGGGATAAGGAATAAACAAATCATGGATAAACCCAAGCGACTCTATTTTAAATCCAAGCGATCTTTTCGTAGGCGTTTGCCCCCGATTGGATCGGGGGATCGAATTGATTATAGAAACATGAGTTTAATTAGTCGATTTATTAGTGAACAAGGAAAAATATTATCTAGACGGGTGAATCGATTAAACTTAAAACAACAACGATTAATTGCTAGTGCTATAAAGCAAGCTCGTATTTTATCTTTGTTACCTTTTCTTAATAATGAGAAACAATTTGAAAGAGGTGAGTCGACCACTAGAACTACTGGTCTTAGAATCAAAAAGAAATAGGTTTATTCTTCACTTGAATCAAAATTCTAATACGAACTCAAAGGCGGATTGATGTTTTGTTCGAAAAATTCGCGAATCCAGATTTTGATTGTTGGATCATAAGAAAAAAAAGAATCAATCTTTTTTTATTGAACGTGTTGTTTGTTCATTTTGGCGACCTTATCATATTATTATATTGTATCATACTAATTTCTATTCTACCTTCCCGGAGTTAATTCTCCAGCGAACTCTATTTAAAATTTAAAACATTCCCATGAATTCCTTCCAATCTACTTATTTTATAATTTCATTGGAAATCATATAAAGACAATTTCTATTTAATATAGCTATTTGCGCAAGTATTTTACGATTAAGAAGCAACTGCCTCTTGTACAGATTGTGTATTAACTTATTATAACTATAGTATACACTATTACCGCGAATTACTGCATTTATCCGAGTGATCCACAAACGACGAAAATCTCTCTTTTTCCTACCTCTATCCCGATAAGCCGAAAACAAAGCTCTTATTTTCTGTTGAGTAATAGTTCTAGTAAGTCTTGAATGAGCCCCTCGAAAACTTGATGCAAATAAACGAATTTTTGTTCTACGTCTTCGAGCTATATATCCTCGTTTAATTCTGGTCATTGAATAAATGAAACTTCGATGAATAACTAATTGATTTCCCTTCTTTCAGTTATTCCTTTTCCCTTTCCTAATTTTTGAATAACAAAACGGATTCGTCCAATGTATAAAATAAAAACTCCAATGGCTTTTGCTACTATAACCTTCCTGACCACGATTTTCTCTTTTTTTCTTCTAGGCATTTCACCTCGAAATAAAAATAAGAAATTGTATGGATAGTGATACTAGATATTAAAAAAAGCATATTAAATAAAAACACAAAGTAGTAAATCTAAATGGATAAAAAAATCGTGGGTTCCATCGTTTCTATGGTTACTTTTTAAACGGCGAGGTCCCCTCTATACACCGGAGCCCCTTCTTTCATTTAATCAATGCTATTGTTAACTTGTACAGTTTACACTCTTTGGCTCTACCTATGAATTATCCAGTAATCGGTCTTTCACAACGAGATCTACCTATACAGTAACGATATTTAATTATGAAGATTAGCTGTGTAGCTGACCCTGTTAGTCCGTTGTTGCAAGAGTAAGGGCATAATCTTTTTGCCTTTTAATTTAAATAATATTTTCCCTGCTTAATGGATAACCATTTGCTACCAATGGGAAATTCTTTTTCATCTTAAATTGAAAATTGAGACGCTTGGATTTACGATTTACACCAATAGAAACCATAAAATTTGATAAACAGTAGAAGGATATGATAGATCCTTTTTATATAGTGAATGGATTTCTTCCATTTTATCCTATTTATTGGTACTGATCATTGATACTGGAAAAATGGGTTCTTTTCTTTTGTCCCAGTCCATGCTCTGAACGAGTCACACATACACCCTAGTACATGTTCCTCGTCGCTGAGGGCATCCCCCAAGGGCGGGGGATTTCGTGACATTTCTGATTGGCTGTCGTGTCTTTCTAATAAGTTGTTTAATAGTTGGCATGTTGACTCGTATACATAATGAATTGGTTTAGATCGATCCTAACCGGATGATTAGGAATTACTTCTATATTGATAATTCTATATTAATAGATTAATTAATATAATACTATATCAAACCCCGGTAGGTAAGAAGATAAAATTTTGAATTGCGTATTTTATTTTCGCGAAATACCTGTTATTTTTTATTCTACCGCTACAAGATCAACAATTCCATGAGCTTGGGCTTCTGTTGCTGACATAAAAACATCTCTTTCCATGTCTTCGGATACAACCCATAAAGGTTTGCCCGTTCTTTGTACATAAACCCTTGTGATGGTTTCGCGTAACTTCAGCAGTTCTTCCGCTTCCTGGATAAATTCTCCCGTTTGTGCCTCATAAAAAGAACTAGCAGGTTGATGGATCATTACCCTGATTATATAACATAAAAAATGGTTCTTCTATCTCGAAGATAAATCAAAGAGAACAAATCAAATAAAGAATAATAAATACTACGAAAAACAAGATAGAATTGAACAACCGTACAGGCATCTTTATCTTTTGCGCATTGCATACGGCTCTACAATGGAATTCACTTTTCCCTCCCATCGAAGAAACAGAAAATATAGGGTCTATCATACTAGACCCAGATCGGTAAATAATCCAATAATCATCCTTCCCTTTATTTTGGAGTAGTTAAAAAATACTATGATGGCTCCGTTGCTTTATATTTATATAGATATTTATTTAGTCTTTTATTCAACAATCCCAAAGTTTCTTTTTTTTTTATTCTTTCATAACATAATTAGTCTTCTGGGGGGAAAACAAAAAAGTTTGTGACGCTGCAATAGGCTTCCGATAGATCAGATAAAATCGGAAATGCCCCTTATCTCATACTACTCTTTCGATATATAATCGAATGGTTTTTTTTTTCTCATATCGAATTCAAAATGCCATGCTATTATTACTTAATAGTCATATTTCATATGGCGAAGGCATAGTCTTCTTTTTTCTCTCAAATACAAAACTCATTGGCGCCGAGCATGAGGGAATGCTAGACGTTTGGTAATTTCTCCTCCGACCAGAATAAAAGATCCCATTGAAGCGGCTAATCCCATGCATATTGTCTGTACATCTGGTCCTACAAATTGCATAGTATCATAAATAGCTACTCCGGGTATTACCCACCCCCCGGGAGAGTTTATAAACAAATACAGATCTTTGGTATCATCCTCTATACTAAGATATACCATAAGACCAATAAGTTGATTCGAAATCTCGCTATCAACCTCTTGGCCTAAAAAAAGTAATCTTTCTCGATAAAGGCGGTTGATTAGGATAAAATTGTATCTTTAGGAACCATACGCGCACCTTTTGATGCATACAGGTTATCAAAAATCGCGAAAAAAAGAATCAATGTGTAGATTACAGCCCGCATTCTTTTGGACTCCTTCTAACAAAGGACTTTTTTGATTCCATTTTTCTTTTTCAAGAAAGATTCGTTTTGGTCTGTTTACTTTACCTATAAATATCAAAAAATAGAAAAGTAATTGACTAAATTTATCGAACGAACTTCTCATTGATGTATTGTTTCATCGAGATTGAATACAAATCACGATGTCATTTTCTTGTTCCGGAATGGGTTTCTTCAATTTTGTTAGGTTTATGTTCTACTCCAAGTCAAGTAAAGATCGGCCCTATTTTTATTTGCACATATAGGACAAATGTCCCAATACCAAGTCTTTTTGATATGGCTTTTTTATTTTTCAATTTTTTTTTATGTCATGTCTTCCGCCAAATATTCAATGTATTCATTATATTACTCGATTGATTAAACAGTTTAAGATCACTCCTGTTTATAAATTAAAAATAGAATATGATAAAGGTAGTAATCATAGATATATTACCAATTGGGTTTTTTGTAAACGGAGCCTGGATACTTCATTTTATTGGTCCAATCGAGACAACTATAAAGTATTCTAAACCATAAATTATTCTAATTGATAATATTAATCTGGATACCTCCCTCCCCCAAAAAACAAAATCAATATAATTGCATTTCACGCTCCAAATTTTTGATAAGTCAATCAATCTTTCTTGGGCGAAAGAGAGGATATCTCGATCGGGGGAGAAAATGGGGGAATCCCATGTGACCCAATATATCTGACAAGTCGCACTATACGTCAACCCAAGATGCATCTTCCTCTCCAGGACTTCGAAAAGGTACTTTTGGAACACCAATAGGCATTAAAGAAAAAAAGAATTAAGTACTATATCTTACTTTGATGTGGAAGCGTAACAATGGGTTTATTGTCTTAATATTAATAAGATTAGCCTTTATCATAGTTTATCCATAAAGTGAATAAGTTCATAACATAAAATAAAAAAAGAAGACAGAATGACTATGACTAAAGGATAAAATTATTAGAAATAGGTCTTTTTAATGATATGAACAAATATGTATGCTTTCACTCATAGAAAATGAACGTGGGATCCCTCCCCCCTACCATTGCGTATTGGTACTTATCGGATATAGAATAGATCTGCTTCTTTTTGTTCCTACAAACAGAACTCTTCCATTATTACTAAAAGAATAAGAATACTAAAAGAATAAGAATAGAACAAATATTAATCCTTTCTTCGAGATAATCTACTGAAAAAAAGGGGGGGGGTACATAGCATAGTTTTTTCCAATGCAATAAAGTTACATAGTGTCTATTTTTCGTTGAGAAAGGGGTATTTCCATGGGTTTGCCTTGGTATCGTGTTCATACCGTCGTATTGAATGATCCGGGTCGTTTGCTTTCTGTCCATATAATGCATACAGCTCTAGTTGCTGGTTGGGCCGGTTCGATGGCTCTATACGAATTAGCGGTTTTTGATCCCTCTGACCCTGTTCTTGATCCAATGTGGAGACAAGGTATGTTTGTTATACCCTTCATGACTCGTTTAGGAATAACCAATTCGTGGGGCGGTTGGAGTATCACAGGAGGGACTATAACGAATCCGGGTATTTGGAGTTACGAAGGTGTGGCCGGTGCACATATTGTGTTTTCTGGCTTGTGCTTTTTGGCAGCTATTTGGCATTGGGTGTATTGGGATCTAGAAATATTTTGTGATGAACGCACAGGAAAACCTTCTTTAGATTTACCTAAGATTTTTGGAATTCATTTATTTCTTTCAGGACTGGCTTGTTTTGGGTTTGGCGCATTTCATGTAACGGGGTTGTATGGTCCTGGAATATGGGTGTCCGATCCTTATGGACTAACCGGAAGGGTACAATCTGTAAATCCAGCGTGGGGTGTGGAAGGTTTTGATCCTTTTGTTCCGGGAGGAATAGCCTCTCATCATATTGCAGCAGGTACATTGGGCATATTAGCAGGTCTATTCCATCTTAGTGTCCGTCCGCCCCAACGTCTATACAAAGGATTACGTATGGGAAATATTGAAACCGTCCTTTCCAGTAGTATCGCTGCTGTTTTTTTTGCCGCTTTTGTTGTTGCTGGAACTATGTGGTATGGTTCAGCAACTACCCCGATTGAATTATTTGGTCCCACTCGTTATCAATGGGATCAGGGATACTTCCAACAAGAAATATATCGAAGAGTTGGCGCTGGGCTAGCCGAAAATCAAAGTTTATCAGAAGCTTGGTCTAAAATTCCTGAAAAATTAGCTTTTTATGATTACATCGGCAATAATCCGGCAAAAGGGGGATTATTCAGAGCGGGCTCAATGGACAACGGGGATGGAATAGCTGTTGGGTGGTTAGGACACCCTATCTTTAGAGATAAAGAAGGTCGTGAACTTTTTGTACGTCGTATGCCTACTTTTTTTGAAACATTTCCGGTTGTTTTGGTAGACGGAGACGGAATTGTTAGAGCAGATGTTCCTTTTAGAAGGGCAGAATCGAAGTATAGTGTCGAACAAGTAGGTGTAACTGTGGAGTTCTATGGCGGCGAACTGAATGGAGTCAGTTATAGTGATCCTGCTACTGTGAAAAAATATGCTAGACGTGCTCAATTGGGAGAAATTTTTGAATTAGATCGTGCTACTTTGAAATCCGATGGTGTTTTTCGTAGCAGTCCAAGGGGTTGGTTTACTTTTGGACATGCTTCGTTTGCTCTACTCTTTTTCTTCGGACATATTTGGCATGGTGCTAGAACCTTGTTCAGAGATGTTTTTGCCGGTATTGACCCAGATTTGGATGCTCAAGTAGAATTTGGAGCATTCCAAAAACTTGGGGATCCGACTACAAGAAGACAAGTAGTCTGATATAAGATTGATTTCTTACTTTTCATCTTTCTTTTTGTGATTTAACATAGTTTAACATAAATAGGGTACCGGATAAATCTTGATTTGAATTGCTGACTTTCCTTTGACTCTTTCTTTTTAGTTATCCGGGAGACGATCCAAAATAAACAGGTATGGAAGCTATAATTGTAAACCACAATCGAATCTATGGAAGCATTGGTTTATACATTCCTCTTAGTCTCGACTTTAGGAATAATCTTTTTCGCTATCTTTTTTAGGGAACCGCCTAAAGTTCCAACTAAAAAGATGAAATGATTTTTGATTATCTCTATCTCAATTGAATTAATGAGCCTCCCAATATTGGGAGGCTCATTAATTCAACTAGTCTCCGTGTTCCTCGAATGGATCTCTTAGTTGTTGAGAGGGTTGCCCAAAAGCAGTATATAAGGCGTACCCAGTAAAACTTACAAGTAAACCAGATATAGAGATGGCAACTAAGGTTGCTGTTTCCATTATTATATAATTTTAAGACTACAACGGATCTATGATAAGATCATTTATTTACAATAGAATGGTATACAAAGTCAACGACTCTCAATGAATACAAAATCGGATTTATGGCTACACAAACCGTTGAGGATAGTTCTAGATCTGGTCCAAGACGAACTATTATAGGGGATTTATTGAAACCATTGAATTCGGAATATGGTAAAGTAGCTCCCGGTTGGGGAACTACTCCTTTGATGGGTATCGCAATGGCTCTATTTGCGATATTCTTATCTATTATTTTGGAGATTTATAATTCTTCCATTTTACTGGACGGAATTTCAATGAATTAGATTAACAAGAACTACTAAATAGCTTTTCAATACAAAACCAAGTGAAGCATTTAGGTCGCTTTTAGTCCATTCTATTTTTTGGTAGTTCGACCGTGGAATTTCTTTGTTTCTGTATTTCCGGAATATGAGTGTGTGACTTGTTATAATTGATCCTATGGATACTACAGAAATCGGTTCTGTCATCTTGATACAGATGGTTTTACCTCGTCGGATATTCATTCTAGTATCTGGAGCGCGCGGAATATATGAAATAGATTACAAACTATTATAACTATGATTCATATTTTATATTCAGACCTCGCTTGCCGGACTCCAAAAAAAGAATTAACCAAAAAGAGTTAAAAAAAAAGGGTTAGAAGTTATAAATTGAAATATTTTTATTCTTTTTCTGTTTCTGCTTTTTTTTATTTTGAATTAAAGGACAAACCGTTCTTTGTATTTTTATTCATTATATATATTCATTGAATAAATTCATTATATATATTCATTGAATAAGTGATGATCCACCGATTCTTACTCAGAGAATTTTGGGACTTATTTTGAAGGTTTTATTGAATCATCGTGGTTGTAGTATGAATCTGAGGTTTTAATCGATTCTATAGGGTCTTAACAAGAGAATTCCTATCAATAATAAAGAAAACAGAAGTAAAGCTGCATTACACACAAATAAAAGAAAAGAAAAAAAAAAATAGGTAAATAGAAGATTCAAGAGGCCTGTAACCATCAACATAAAGACGAATGAGCCAACTTGATAGTTTGGCATTATAACCACAAAGAAGAGCTTTCAGATTGTTATTCTTTCGTATCTTTAGAGAAAGATTGAATCATAGGATTAAAGAAGTTTCAAACTTTTTATTCCACATATCTGTTATAGCCAGTATTTGGGTGTTTCTGTTTGAGCCGTACGAGATGAAATTCTCATATACGGTTCTCAGAGGGGGAGTTCCTTGAGTTTACCTATCTCAATAAAGTCTATGATTGGTTCGAAGAACGTCTTGAGATTCAGGCGATTGCAGATGATATAACTAGTAAATACGTTCCTCCGCATGTCAATATATTTTATTGTTTAGGCGGAATTACGCTTACTTGTTTTTTAGTACAAGTAGCTACGGGATTTGCTATGACTTTTTACTATCGCCCGACCGTTACTGAAGCTTTTGCTTCTGTTCAATATATAATGACTGAAGCTAATTTTGGTTGGTTAATCCGATCAGTTCATCGATGGTCGGCAAGTATGATGGTCCTAATGATGATCCTGCACGTATTTCGTGTGTATCTCACCGGTGGCTTTAAAAAACCTCGTGAATTGACTTGGGTTACAGGTGTGGTTTTGGCTGTATTGACCGCATCTTTTGGTGTGACTGGTTATTCCTTACCTTGGGATCAAATTGGTTATTGGGCAGTAAAAATTGTAACAGGTGTACCGGAAGCTATTCCTGTAATAGGATCGCCTTTGGTAGAGTTATTACGTGGAAGTGCTAGTGTAGGACAATCCACTCTGACTCGTTTTTATAGTTTACACACTTTTGTATTACCTCTGCTTACTGCCGTATTTATGTTAATGCACTTCCCAATGATACGTAAGCAAGGCATTTCTGGTCCTTTATAGAGAATAAAGAATATAATATAGATCATAGATATTTGTAATCAGTCATTTATCACTTCACTCAGGGTAGGAACAATAGGATTTCATTGCTATAAATATGGATTATTGAAAAGAATAAAACATGTATTTGGATATTTCCCTTCAACCCCACAAAATTGTATTATTTCTTTGACACTAATGGTTGAAGTGAATTCTCCGAAGAGAAAATGGATTATGGGAGTGTGTGACTTGAACTATTGATTAGTCCGTGCAGATATATTCCTTATCTGCCACATTTGTTTGAATTCACAACTAAATGTGTCTTTGTTCCAACCACCGTGTAAGCCCCATACAGAGGATAGGCTGGTTCACTTGAAGAGAATCTTTTCTATGATCAGACTTGATTATGTGGTGCGTGAACAGGCTCCGTAAGATCCAGTAGAATAAGTGATGCGGCATAATACAGATTTTGTTTTATCTATTTCACTTACTTAATAGTATGGAAATGCAC